ATTTCAGAATCTCCTTGTCGAATGGCCTGTTCTCCCCGGTCAGAATAGGTGGGTAAATTCCTTCCCTTAGAACCGTACTTGAGAGTTTCCGACCTCATACGGCTCAGCAGTCAAGTTCTCAAGTTCTTTTGGTGTCCCTTTTTTTAATCTACCATATCTAATTGAATGAGATTTCTCGTGGATCTATCCCATTTTTTTCTCTCGAGTTAACCAAAAGAAAAAGAGGTTGGTTATGGTTATAAGTTTCAAACTTGAATTTTACTTACTAATTTAATCAGTTTTCTCTTTTCTCCCACCTTCGTAAAGCGCATAGGCATTTCCACTATCATTAGAGTTTTCTAAAAAGGTAACTATCTCGGTTTCATATATGAATTTATATAGAATCCGTGAAAAAGCCTTTCCCTTCTAATTACTAATTAGAAGAAGGAAAAGGCTTACTATCTTTGGGATCTGATGCTACACCGCTGCTCAATACCTTAGGGGATCAACTCTATTACATAAGTTGATTCCTAACTTTTATCTCATATCATGACATAAATAAGCAGTCCTTATTGTATCGGCCCAAAACCTCACGAATTGATCTTTACGGCGCTTCCTCTATCAATTAGATCCTTTATCCATAGAATTATCTAGGCATACCTATTTCTTCCTATTTCAAATTCTAAAATTCTATGAAGTTTATTTCTTTGCTACAGCTGATAAAAATCGTTGTTTTGGACGATAGATATGTAGAAAGCCTATTTTTTCTAGTATTTATTAACAGATTTGCTCTTTTTTTCCCTTTCTATAGTGGAGATAGTCGCACGTAATGACAGATCACGGCCATATTATTAAAAGCTTGTGGTAAGAATGGGTTTCGCTCTAGTGCACGAAAATAATATTCCAAAGCTTTCGTATGTTCTCCGTTTCTTGTGTGGATAAGGCCTATGTTATAGAGTATATAACTTCGATCATAGGGATCAATTTCTAGTCGCATAGCTTCATAATAATTCTGTAAAGCTTCTGCATAATTTCCTTCGGATTGAGCGGACATCCGTTACGGTCGTCATTCGATTTAAAGAATCTCCGTTTCAGAACCGTACATGAGATTTTCATCTCATACGGCTCCTCCTTTATGTACATAATCAGAATAATACATGGAATCAAAAAAGATTTAAATATTCTCATTATAAACTGAGCGGGGCTGGTGTTTTTACAAAAAATCTCTAGCCAACCTTCTTGTAAAAGATCTTTCCTTAACATCTAGTATGTTGGTACTAGATAAAATAAAAAAAGGTGACTCCAGCAATTTCTTTGTCTTAAACGCATCTTAATTTTCAGGAATAAGTCACTTCAACAGTCTTAGATGGTTATACGGGTATCCAAAACACGAACGAGATGGATGTTTGTTGTCCCAACCATTCTTGTTAATCCCGATCCTGATAAGGAAAAGGGATAATTTATAACAAAGTTTTCGTGTTGTTGATTCCTAGGAGTAGTGCCTCTTCCTCTATGCCTCCTATTAGTACTAGTGGAGTAAGTTTGACCTAACCCATAGGTGTAACCTTTCGCTCAATACTCTAGAATCGACAATTGAAGCATTTGAGGTTGCATTAATCGGGGATACACGACAGAAGGGCTTGTTTTATTTACAAACTTCACCTTCAACAAGCGTAGATTTATTTCAATAATCTTTTTCTTTCTATCCTGAATAATAATGTGTCTTTCTACTAAGAGTGGTAAAAAATATAAATAACTAAATTAAATTCTAATAAATTACTAATTACTAAATTTAATTTTAAATTCTAAAATAAAGAAAAATTTAAAATAAATAAATCAAAAATACAATAATCAAATCGCACCATCTCTGTAATAGGCGAATGCCTCTTTCTCGCCCGAAGTTGTCGGAATTATTCGTAATAAGATATTGGCTACAATTGAAAAGGTCTTATCAATAAAATTTCCATTTATTCGAGATCTAGACATAGGCAGAAATTCATTCTATAATTTCTTTTAATTACCTTTCGTGAGAAAAAAATCCCACAAACAACGGAATTTTACAATTTACAATACGAAATAACATAAAAACACACTCAGTAAAATGAAACTTCTATTCACAAATTGTTTCTTTTTGACAGGAATCAATAAAAACTAAGAAATATTTGAAGCCGATTGGATTTCATCCAAATGTAAATTAAAATTAAATATAAAATATAGTAGTATAAGAATATAGGAAACTATTCCGATTTCATCAAAGTTGAAGAATCAACGAATTTATCCTAATCTGTAGGATAATTCGAAAAGTTTTGATTGAATTATGATCCAAAGAGGAAAAAGAAAAGAATCGAATAATCGTTCAATGATGGATGAAAATAGAATAATAGTCTAAACTAAATAAAATCATGATCTAAGGGTAGCCATTAAACATAGTCTAAAAAAATGGATCAATCGGTGGAGTCGTTCCAATTCAGGGATTTAATTCGGTATAAATATTCGAAAATAAAGAATAAAGTCGGGAGTG